GCATTGTCAATAATAATTTTGTTCTTGTTACAAGCTACAAGCTTGATGTTGATAAATTTACAAATCTAGAAATTCATTTCGGACAATTGAACCTTCTCGAACTGTTTCTTTTTAAGAACCAAAAAGATTTGTGCCAAAATAACAGATGCAAAGAAGAACAAAAGACCTTGTACGCGCAGTGGGTCTTGCAGTACTATTTCTGCGTCTCCCTGACCAAACCCCCCTATGTTCGGGTTACTTGTTAATGGTTGATCAAGTTTGATAGATTCACCCTCTGAAACAAGAAGCTCCGGTCCTGGAGGGATAATATCAACCACTTCACGTCCATCCGAAGCCTCCACTATGTTTATTTCGTATCCGCCCTTTTCTTTTCGTATTATTTTCTTTACTATACCTGCCGCTGTGGCATTATAAACTGTATTATTACTTTTGCTTCCGTCAGGATAAATCTGACCCCTTCCCCTGTTACCACCTACATATATCGGATATTTTAAAAAGTGAACATCTTTCTTACTGGCCGGGTCCGGGGAAAGAATAGGAAAGGTGATTTCACTATATTTTTGCCCAGGAACAGGACCGATCACAAGAATATTTTTTTTATTGGGGCGATAGCTCTGAAAAAAAAGATTGCCTATCTTTTCTTTCATCTCTGGAGAAATACGATCGGGTGGGGCTAATTCAAACCCCTCCGGTAAAATAAGAACAGCCCCCACATTCAACCCTCCCCTTTTTCCGTTAGCAAGAACTTGTTTTAATTGCATATCATAAGGAATTCGAACAACTGCTTCAAATACAGTATCTGGAAGGACTGTCTGCGGAACCTCAATATCCACGGGCTTATTAGCTAAATGGCAATTGGCACATACAATACGTCCAGTTGCTTCTCGTGGATTTTCATAACCTTGCTGTGCGAAAATGGGATATGCATTTGAAATGGATGACCAAGATATTATGTATATCACGAGCGATATGGAAATGGATCGAGTAATCTGATCTTTTATCCAAGAAAAAGTATTTATAGTTTGCATGGTCCAATCGTTGATTCCGAAAATTTTTACAATAAATTGGGTAGGTTGCTAGTATAGTTCCCTATCCACGATTCTGTTATTTACTTTCAACTTAAAAACTGAATTTACTGAACAAATAGTAGTGGAATAGGGAAGGAACCTCCCGCTTTAGATGGGTAGAAATAAAAAAAAGAGGAAGTACAATTTTTAATACTTTGATTATGTACAAAGTAAAAAACATTATAATATAATTCTATTATAAATTTAGAAATTAGAATTGGATTTCTATCCATATACCTTTTTTTCTTCTTTTCAGTCATTCATTGAGTGATAAATCACTACAAGCGATGGCGATACACGATTTAAATAACGGAAAATCCAATATTTCAAAATTGTATCTAGAATGACTGGAAAAGTGGAAACAAGACCAGATATTATTGGATCGTTACGGGCAAATCCAAAATCTTTGTAGATAGAGCCAATCATTAGCTCCCAACCATGGGGCGAATGAAATCCGATACATAAATCAGTTAATAAAAGAATAGAAAAAGCTTTTATTGTATCGCTTAAGTTATATAGGAATTCTTGAACCCAAGAGTTAAGAAGAATAAGTTCTTTATTTCCCATAATAGAATAACCGCTTAGAATAAAGAAACAGATTAAATTGGTCGAGAAGTGCAAAATCATATGGATACAATCCTCATTGTGCATCTTGATCAATTGAATCGTTTCATTGTGGATTCCTATACGAAGTTTTTGTAGATGTGTTTCCGGCTTTATCAGTTCGTCCAACAAGTGGAGTTCCTCTAATTCGATGAATTTTTCTAGAAGATCTTTTTCTTGAATATCATTCAAAAAAGTTTCAGATTGTTTAATATTCCACCAATTAGTAACCCAAGACTCCAGACTTTTTTGAAATGATAGAGAGATCCACCAGGGTAAAAATACTATAGATACAAGATATAGAAAAGGAATAAATGCTTTCTTTTTTTCCATTTTTTTTTCATCTATAATATAAATTGTTAATGAACCCGTCGTGTTCGTCGATTTTATGTGATCGAATATTTCTATCAAAGATGAACTATTCGAATGTATCGAATCCGTGAATCTATTCTTTGTTTTTTTTATGTTATGACAAGAAAAAGAGTTCACTTCGAATACATAACAAAAAAAAGATAAAGACGCGGCAGAGGCGCTTTATTTTTAATTTTCAATTAATGAATATTATTTGGATTTCAAGAGGAAAGAACTCACTTTCTACCAAAATTTCAAATAAAATAAATAGTTCAAAATTTTTACAAGTTAACCATAGCACAAAAAAAAGAATTGAAGGTATAAATGTGATTATAAAAATGGGTGGCAAAACAAGACCTAATTTGGATAATTTAATTATCGTTTTAATTAAGAATTGAATTCTTTCCGGAAGAAAGGATAAAAAAAAAATAAAAATTGCTAGAAAAAAGATAACATAAAAAATTTACATGATTTCTTTTTTGTTGTTCCTGAATTGAATATCTAAGTAAATTTCCAGCCAAAGACCCCTTATTTGGTATTCGTATTTGTAGACAAAAAATGTTTCTACCTTTGATTGTTCTGTATACGTCTGCTTTGACCCGAGTGAGGTTTTTGATTAAATTTCTGTTAAGGCATGCCGTAGAAAAAAGTTTTCTAGATTTTTTATTTTACTCCAAGTTAAAAATTAAAAAAGCATTCATAATTTCCGTTCATTTTTCAAAATCCTTCAATCGGTACACGTAAGAAATAAGCCAATTCAGCAGCTTTTTGTTCAATTTCTCGTGGAGTCAAATTCTCATCCGTACGAGTCAAGGGGATGGCTCCCTGGCCTCTGATTTCCAGATAAAGGACACGACGAGTATAAATACCCTCTTTAAGTTCGATTCTAATAGACTGAATATCTTTTATAAGATATCGGAAGAAGATGCGACGGTTTTTTCCAGGAAATCCCCAACGAAAAATATAGACTATTCCTTCTTTTGTATCGAATCGATCATAACCACTACCTACATTCCACGAAATTGTACACCACAAATAGGAACTAATAAAGAGACCTGCGATCCCGTAGAAAGACATCACGAGCCCTTGTGGAAAAAAGACAATTTGCTGGGGGGGAAATAAAGATATCAAATTCTTACCAAGATAGCTGGAAATTCCAACCAATACGAATCCTATTGAACCTAACAAAAGAATAAAAGCCCAGCAGAAATTACTTAGTTTTCGAGATCCCGTTATAAGTTCTATCCATATACGTTCTGATCGCCAATTCATACTAGATCTGGTTGCATTTAATTTGAATTGAAAGAATATCCCAAATTAATTGTACTTTCCTTACTCTGTCTTGTTTCCGATGTAACTCTCATCAACTAGTACTATTAGGAGTATCGGGTATATTTCACTTTTATTTTAGTTAAATATCGAAATATTTTTAGTTAGATAAAAATAATAACATCTACCCATGTGTCGTCATCTTTCCACATACATAACATAGGAGCTCTTTCATTTATGTTCGGAAGAAATCGCGTGGTATACCATTCTGCTAAATAGATATCTGTATTATGATTCAAGTCTAAGTCTTGAAAAATGATATTTGGACGCAAAAATCTAAACAATCTTTTTTTTTTGAACATGAAAAAATAAGGAAGCCATTGCAATTACCGGAAATACTAGGCCTACTAAAGGAACAAAAATAGAGGGAAAGTTCATAGTTGTCATAGAATGGGCACCTCGATTTACTATAAATTGTAATTGTACCTGTTAATTGTACCTGTATTGTATTATTCTATTTTTTTTGTTGTTATTATGTTATTATATTAATAAATTAATTGGAATTCTAATTCTATAGAATGACTTTTAGTTTATAGTTTTAGAATAAATACAAGGAATGTAGAACTAAAAAAGGAATATGATAATCAATTTTCCTTTATTATTCTTCATCTTTTTTTTATTTCTTTTGCTTCGACTAATTACTAATTCAAAAATAAAGGAGAGTTTCCTATAAATTCAATTTTCAAAGGATTCATTCGAATCTGATCCAAGAGGTTTTTTTTTTTTAATTAAGGATTCCCAGAAAATAACGAAAGATAAGATACAAAAAAAAAGTGATTTTGTAATTCTATACATATGTAAGTGTACGAAAGGACCATGAGATTGATTTTGATTATTTGACTAATTTCACAGAAGAAAAAGGACTTCTTCTATCTTGTTGATCGAGGTTTCTTAATTAGTAATTAGTAATCAGAAATAGAATCGAATTATTAAATTAACATTTTTTTTTTCTTTATTCCAAAAAAAATTAAGATGTTACCAACCAAAAACTCCCATTCTTTTGGTTTTTACTTTGATTACAATAAAAAAACAAAATACTTTTTCACATTGACACAAATAAAATAATTTACCTCAATCCTCGACTTTTTTTTGATTCAAAGGAAAAAAAGTATGCAGCTGAAATAACTCACTTAGAACGCCTTTTAAAAGATTACGTGGTACGATTAGATCGAATAAACCCTTATGAAATAAAAATTCGGCTGCTTGTGAACCTTCAGGTACTGTCTTATTCAATGTTTGTTCAATTACTCTTTTACCCGCAAATGCAATGTAGGCGTTAGGTTCGGCAATAATAATATCCCCTAACATACCAAAACTGGCGGTCACCCCACCAGTAGTAGGAGATGTAAGGATTGATACATAGAATAACTTTTTATTTGATTGATAATCATATAAAACAGACGAGATTTTAGCCATTTGCATTAAGCTCAAGCTTCCTTCTTGCATGCGTGCCCCTCCGGAAGCACATACTATAATAAGGGGTAGGGATTTATTAGCAGCATACTCAATCAACCGGGTAATTTTTTCCCCTACTACAGATCCCATACTACCTCCCATAAACTGAAAATCCATAACTCCAATTGCTACAGGAATACCGTTTAGTTGACCTATACCTGTTTGAACAGCTTCAGTTAAACCTGTTTTTATTTG